ACAAAAAATTAATATTTTTTAGGAATTTAAGGCGGAAATGGACGTATTTTTTTCTTTTAATAAATATCTATTTTGTACATTTCAATTTGAATTAGGAACTCCGCGTACAAGTGGTAAGTCATTAACTACATATACACATCCGGTCATATATGTATTACCATTATGTATTACAAATTACAATAAAATTACAATAACGAATACAGAAAGAGGAGTTTTTAAAATGCGAGATCTAAAAACATATCTCTCCGTGGCACCGGTAGTAAGTACTCTATGGTTCGGGTCTTTAGCAGGTTTATTGATAGAGATCAATCGTTTTTTTCCGGATGCGTTGATATTCCCCTTTTTTTCATTCTAGCTATTGATATGGGAAGGGGAAGAAGATTAGAGATACAATCAAATATCTGTAACTAATCCCTACCCCTCCCTTCTTTTTTTCTTTGTTTTTTCTTTTTTTCTTTTTTTACTTATTCTTTCTAAAAAAAAAAAAAAACAAAGAAAAAGCGGTTTCACCCTCAGTGAAACTATGAACTCGGGCTCAGGCTCAAATTAAATTAATAATAGAATGGAAATGCGGTGGTTGGGGCAACAATATCATACAAGATACTTAACTGAAAATGAAATACTGTACGGCAATTAAAAATTATAAATATAGTTAGAAATCATTATATTACTTATTATTTATTACTATATTGATTGCAACAAAATATTTCTTTCATAATTTGATTTCGAGTTACCTGCTTCTATTTTTGTGTCCTTTCTTCTTCCTTGCTTCGGGTCGGAAAATTAAAGAATTGAGTGAATCAAAAACCAAAGGAGGTTCATGGCTAAGGGTAAAGATGTCCGAGTAACGGTTATTTTGGAATGTACCAGTTGTGTTCGAAATCGTGTTAATAAGGAATCAATGGGCATTTCCAGATATATTACTCAAAAGAATCGACACAATACGCCTAGTCGATTGGAATTGAGAAAATTCTGTCCCTGTTGTTACAAACATACGATTCATGGGGAGATAAAGAAATAGATCGAACCGATCGCTCGTGTGTCAGTCTTCCAAGGAAGATGAAAAATTACATATTATATATAACAATATATATATATAATTTATTTGAATTTATTTTTTAATTTATTTAAATATAAACAAATAAATATAAACAAACCAAATCCTATTTCGATCGGATCAAAGATGATGTAGAATTAAGAAATAGGATTGGGATTTTCAGGATAAGGAATAAACAAACCATGGATAAATCCAAGCGAATCTTTCTTAAATCTAAGCGATCTTTTCGTAGGCGTTTGCCTCCGATCCAATCGGGGGATCGAATTGATTATAGAAACATGAGTTTAATTAGTCGATTTATTAGCGAACAAGGAAAAATATTATCTAGACGGGTGAATAGATTGACCTTAAAACAACAACGATTAATTACTATTGCTATAAAACAAGCTCGTATTTTATCTCCGTTACCTTTTCTTAATAATGAGAAACAATTTGAAAGAAGCGAGTCAACCGCTAGAGCTGCTGGTCTTAGAACCAGAAAAAAAATAGGTTGACTCTTCAATTGAATTGAATCAAAATAAAATTCCAATCCAAACTCAAATGCGGATTGACGTTTTTTTTTTTGTTCGAAAAATCGTAAAATCGAAATGTCCTGTCGTAAGAAAAAAAATGGGAGAAGAGGAATAAATATTTTTTATTTAACGTCTTTCTTCATTTTGATGACTTTATCATATTTTATCATACTAATTTCTACTCTACCTTCCCAGAGTTCATTCTCCAGGGAACTCCATTTAAACTATTCCAACGGATTCCTTCCAATCTCTTTATTTTATGATCTCATTGGAAATCATATAAAGACAACTCTTATTTAATATAGCTATTTGTGCAAGTATTTTACGATTAAGAAGTAACTGTCTCTTGTACAGATTGTGTATAAATTTACTATAACTGAAGTATACTTTATTCTCGCGAATTACTGCATTTATCCGAGTGATCCACAACCGACGAAAATCTCTCTTTTGTCTACCTCTATCCCGATGAGCCGAAACCAAAGCTCTTATTTTCTGTTGAGTAATAGTACGAGTAAGTCTTGAATGAGCCCCTCGAAAGGTTGATGCAAATAAACGAATTTTTGTTCTACGTCTTCGAGCTATATACCCTCGTTTAATTCTGGTCATTGAATAAATGAAACTTTGATGAATAACTAATTGATTTCCTTTCTTTCAGTTATTCCCTTCCCCTAGTCTATTAATAACAAAACGGATTCTTCCAATGTATAAAATTTAAATTCCAATGGCTTTTGCTACTATAACCTTCCCGACCACGATTTTTTTTTTTTTTTTTTTTTCTAGGTGAAATGCCTAGAAAAAAATTGTATTGATATTAGGTATCAAAAACACATAAAACATAAAAGTAGTAAATATAAATGGATATAGTGGGTTCCATCGTTTCTATGGTTACTTCTTAAACGGTGAGGTCCTCTCTATACACCGGAGCCCTTCTTTCATTTAATCAATGTTATTGTTAACTTGTACAGTTCACACTCTTTGGCTCTACCCATAATTATCCAGTACGAGGTCTTTCACAATGAGATCTACTTATACAGTAACGGTATTTAATTATGAAGATTAGCTGAGTAGCTGACCCTGTTAGTCCGTTCTTGCAAGAGTAAGGCATAATTTTTCTGCTTTTTAAAATAGTATTTCCCCTGCTTAATGGATATCATTTGCTATCAATGGAGAATTCTTTCTCATCTTAAATTTAAAACGGAGTTGATTGGATTTGCACCAACGGAAACCATACATTTGATACCACAATAGAAGGATAGATCTTTTTTATTTTTAGATATTGAATGGAGTTCTTCCATTCTAGTCTATTCACTGGTACTGATCGTTGATACTGGATCAATTGTTTTCTTTCTTTTGTCCTAGCCCATGATCTGAACGAGTCGCACATACACCCTAGTACATGTTCCTCGTCGCTGAGGACATCCCCCAAGAGCGGGGGATTTCGTGACATTTCTGATTGGCTGTCTTGTGTTTCTAATAAGTTGTTTAATAGTTGGCATATTGAATCATATACATAATGGGCTGGTTTAGATCGATCTTAACCGGATGATTATGAATTATTTTATTTCTATATTAATAGATTAATGAATAGAATATTAAATCCGGTAAGAAGATAAAATCTCAAATCATCAATTCGTCTGAAATTTTTGTTATTTTTTCTTTTTTATTCAGTCGCTACAAGATCAACAATTCCATGAGCTTGGGCTTCTGTTGCTGACATAAAAACATCTCTTTCCATATCTTCGGATACAACCCATAAGGGTTTGCCTGTCCTTTGTACATAAACCCTTGTGACGGTTTCGCGCAGCTTCAAAAGTTCTTCCGCTTCCAAGATAAATTCTCCCGTCTGTGCCTCATAAAAAGAACTAGCAGGTTGATGGATCATTACCCTGATGATATAACATAATAAATGTTTATTCTATCTCGCATGATGATAAGGTGAAGAGATAAAGAATAATAAAATATATAATTGAACAACCGTACAGGCATCTTTTACGCATTGCATACGGCTCTATAATGGAATTCGTTTTTACCTTACTTAAATATCAAATAAATTAAATATAGGGTCTATCAGACTCGGGTTGGTAAATGGTCCAATAACCACCCTTCTTTTTGTTTTTGGAGTAGTTCAAAAATACTATGATGGCTCCGTTGCTTTATATATTTATTTCGTCTGTTATTTAGCAATCCCAAAGTTTCTTTTTTTTTTTTTTTCAAATAAAAAAACAAGATTTTTTTTATTTTCATATTCTTTCATAACCTAAATATTGTTAAGAGCCTCCCGGCGTGAAAACAAAAAAGTTTGTGACGCTGAAATAGGCCTCCCGATAGATTAGATAAAATCGGAAATACCTTTTATCTCATACTACTCTTTCGATACATAATTTAAGGGTTAAAAAAATTTATCATATCGAATTCGAAGTGCCATGCTATTATTACTTAATATTCATATTTCATATAGCGCGAAGGCATAGTCTTCTTTTTTCTCTCAAATCAAATAAAAAACTCATTGGCGCCAAGCGTGAGGGAATGCTAGACGTTTGGTAATTTCTCCTCCGACCAGAATAAAAGATCCCATTGAAGCGGCTAATCCCATGCATATTGTCTGTATATCTGGTCGCACAAATTGCATAGTATCATAAATAGCTACTCCGGGTATTACCCATCCGCCAGGAGAATTTATAAACAAATATAGATCTTTGGTATCATCCTCTATACTGAGATATACCATAAGACCAATAAGTTGATTCGAGATCTCGCTATCAACCCCTTGGCCTAAAAAAAGTAATCTTTCTCGATAAAGTCGGTTGATTGGGATAAAGTTGTATCCCTTAGAAACCGTACATGCACCTTTTGATGCATACGGTTCAACAAAAATAACGAAAAAAAAAAAAAGAATCAATGTGTAGATGTAGATTCTAGCGCTTTCTTTTATTTTATTTTTCATACCAGGTATAAAAAGGGGCTTTTCTTTCATTTTTCAAAAAAGATGGGTTTTGGCCTGTTTTGTTTATCTATAAAAAAAAATGACTAAATTTATCTAACTAACTTTTCATTGATGTATTGTTTCATCGAGATACAATCTCAATCGCGATGTAATTTTCTTGTTCCTGAATGGGCTTCTTCAATTTTTTTAGGTTTATGCTCTACTCCGAGTAAAGATCCGCCCGATTTGGATTTGCACATATATGACAAATGCCCCAATACCACGTCCTTTTGCTACGACTTCCTTTTTACAATTTATTTCATGTCTTACAACAGATATTCAATGCATTCATCATATTACTCGATTGATTAACTGTTTGAGATCACTTCTATTATAAATATATAAAGAAATAGAATATGATAGAAATAGTAATCATAAATAGATTTTTTACCGGTTTTTTTCTAAACGGAGCCTGGATACTTCATTTTATTGGCCTAACCAAGATAACCATAAATTATTCTAATTGATAATATTAATCTGTATACCCTCCCGAAAAAATGGATCTAATTGAACTTCACGCTCCAAATTTTTGATAATTCAATCAATCTTTCTTGGGCGAAGGGGAGGATATCTCGATCGGGGAAGAGAATGGGGAAATACCATATGACCCAATATATCTGACAAGTCGCACTATACGTCAATCCACAATGCATCTTCCTCTCCAGGACTTCGAAAAGGTACTCTTGGAACACCAATAGGCATTAAATAAAAGAAAAATTAAGTACTATATCTCACTTTGATGTGAAAGCGTAACAATGGATTTAGTGTCCTACTAATATTGGCCTTTATCATATTTTATCCATAGATTGACTAAGTTTATAAAAAAAGATAAAGAAGACAAAATGAATAAAGGAAAATTATTACAAATAAGTCCTTTGAATGATGAACAAATATATATATGCATTCACTCATAGAAAATGGTATCAACTCCCCTACCATTGCGTATTGGTACTTATCGGGTGTAGAATAGATCTGCTTCTTTTTGTTCCTACGAACAAAATAGTTTCATTATTACTAAAAGTAATTGAAAAGAATCAAACAAATCAAACAAATATTAATTCTTTCCCCAAGATAATCCACTAAAAAGAGGGTCCACAGCATAGTTTTTTCCAATGCAATAAAGTTACATTGTGTCTATTTTTCATTGATAAAGGGGTATTTCCATGGGTTTGCCTTGGTATCGTGTTCATACCGTCGTATTGAATGATCCCGGTCGTTTGATTTCTGTCCATATAATGCATACAGCTCTGGTTGCTGGTTGGGCCGGTTCGATGGCTCTATACGAATTAGCAGTTTTTGATCCTTCTGATCCTGTTCTTGATCCAATGTGGAGACAGGGTATGTTCGTTATACCCTTCATGACTCGTTTAGGAATAACCAATTCATGGGGCGGTTGGAGTATCACAGGGGGTACTGTAACGAATCCGGGTATTTGGAGTTACGAAGGTGTGGCCGGGGCACATATTGTGTTTTCGGGCTTGTGCTTTTTGGCAGCTATCTGGCATTGGGTGTATTGGGATCTAGAAATATTTACTGATGAACGTACAGGAAAACCCTCTTTGGATTTGCCTAAGATCTTTGGAATTCATTTATTTCTATCAGGGGTGGCTTGCTTTGGTTTTGGTGCATTTCATGTAACAGGATTGTATGGTCCTGGAATATGGGTGTCCGATCCTTATGGACTAACTGGAAGGGTACAATCCGTAAATCCAGCGTGGGGTGTGGAGGGTTTTGATCCTTTTGTTCCGGGAGGAATAGCCTCTCATCATATTGCAGCAGGGACCTTGGGCATATTGGCGGGTCTATTCCATCTTAGTGTACGTCCACCTCAACGCCTATACAAAGGATTACGTATGGGAAATATTGAAACCGTCCTTTCCAGTAGTATTGCTGCTGTCTTTTTTGCCGCTTTTGTAGTTGCTGGAACTATGTGGTATGGTTCAGCAACTACCCCGATTGAATTATTTGGTCCCACTCGTTATCAATGGGATCAAGGATACTTCCAACAAGAAATATATCGAAGAATTGGTGCTGGGTTGGCTGAAAATCAAAGTTTATCTGAAGCTTGGTCTAAAATTCCCGAAAAACTAGCTTTTTATGATTACATCGGCAATAATCCGGCAAAGGGGGGGTTATTCAGAGCGGGCTCAATGGACAACGGGGATGGAATAGCTGTTGGGTGGTTAGGACATCCTATCTTTAGAGATAAAGAGGGGCGCGAACTTTTTGTACGTCGTATGCCTACTTTTTTTGAAACATTTCCGGTTGTTTTGGTAGACGGAGACGGAATTGTTAGAGCCGATGTTCCTTTTAGAAGGGCGGAATCAAAATATAGTGTCGAACAAGTAGGTGTAACTGTCGAGTTCTATGGCGGCGAACTCAACGGAGTCAGTTATAGCGATCCCGCTACTGTGAAAAAATATGCTAGACGTGCTCAATTGGGTGAGATTTTTGAATTAGATCGTGCTACTTTGAAATCCGATGGTGTTTTTCGTAGCAGTCCACGGGGTTGGTTTACTTTTGGACATGCTTCGTTTGCTTTGCTCTTCTTCTTCGGACACATTTGGCATGGTGCTAGAACCTTGTTTCGAGATGTTTTTGCTGGTATTGATCCAGATTTAGATGCTCAAGTGGAATTTGGAGCATTCCAAAAACTTGGAGATCCAACTACAAGAAGACAAGTAGTCTGATACAATATGCTTTGTTACTTGTTACTTTTCATTTTTATTTTCTTTTTGTGATTTTTAGATGGGGTACCAGATAAATCTTGATTTGAATCACTGCCTTTTCTTTGACTCTTGTTCTTTATTTATCCGGGAGACGATCCCAAATAAACAGGTATGGAAGCTATAATTGTAAACCACGATCGAATCTATGGAAGCATTGGTTTATACATTCCTTTTAGTCTCAACTCTAGGAATAATTTTTTTCGCTATCTTTTTTCGAGACCCGCCTAAAGTTCCAACTAAAAAGGTGAAATGATTTGTCATTATCTCAATTGAAGTACGGATCCTCCCAATATTGGGAGGATCCGTACTTCAACTAGTCCCCGTGTTCCTCGAATGGATCTCTTAGTTGTTGAGAGGGTTGCCCAAAAGCAGTATATAAGGCGTACCCAGTAAAACTTACAAGTAAACCAGATAAAAAGATGGCAACTAGGGTTGCTGTTTCCATGATTATATAGTTTTAAGACATTATAAAGTTTTAAGACCACAATGGATCTATGATAAGATCATTTATTTACAACGGAATGGTATACAAAGTCAACAGATCTTACTGAATATAAAATATTATGGCTACACAAACCGTTGAAGGTAGTTCTAGATCTGGCCGCCCAAAACGAACTAATGCGGGGAGTTTATTGAAACCATTGAATTCAGAATATGGTAAAGTAGCTCCTGGGTGGGGAACTACTCCTTTGATGGGTCTCGCAATGGCTCTATTCGCGATATTCCTATCTATTATTTTGGAGATTTATAATTCTTCCATTTTACTGGATGGCATTTCAATGAATTAGATTCACAAGAACCATTAACTGGCTTTTTCAATACAAAGTGAAGCGTTTAGGTTTCTGATTTTTATCCCATTCTATTTTGGTAGTTTGACCGTGGAATTTCTTTGTTTCTGTATTTCCGGAATATGAGTGTGTGACTTGGTATAAATGATCCTATGGATAGTACAGAGAATGGGTCTGTCATCTTGATAGAGATGGTTTTACTTCGTCGGATATTCATTCTAGTATCTGGAGCACGGAATATATGAAATAGATTACTATTAGAACTATGATTCATACTTAATAGTCAGACCTCGTGTCCGGACTTCAAAAAATTTTTTCAAAGAGTTAGAAGTTATAAATAGAAATATTTTTATTCTTTCAAACTTTCGTTTATGCTTATTTTGATCAAAGGACAAAACAAAGGTTTCTTTGGTTTGGATTTTTAGTCATTATATCTATTCATTGAATAAGTGATGATCCAATGGTTCTTACTCAGGGAATTTTGGGACTTAGACTTAGTTTGAAAGGGTTTTATTGAATCATCGTGGTTTTAGTATGAATCTGAGGTTTTAATCAATTCATAGGGTCTTAACAAGAGAATTCCTATCAATAATAAAGAAAACAGCAGTAAAGCCGCATTACACATAAATAACACCAAAGAAAATAGGTAAATAGAAGATTCAAGAGGCCTATAACGATCAATATATAGACGAATGAGCCGACTTGATTTTTTGGCATTATAACCACAAAGAAGAGCTTTCGGATTTTTATTCTTTAGTATCTTCAAAAAAAAATTGAATCATAAATCATAGAATTAATAAATTTCAAACTTTATATTACACACATCCGTTAGAACTAGTATTTGGGTGTTTCTGTTTGAGCCGTACGAGATGAAATTTTCATATACGGTTCTCCGGGGGGGTCCCCTTGATTTACCTATCTCAATAAAATCTATGATTGGTTCGAAGAACGTCTTGAGATTCAGGCAATTGCCGATGATATAACTAGTAAATATGTTCCTCCTCACGTCAACATATTTTATTGTCTAGGGGGAATTACGCTTACTTGTTTTTTAGTACAAGTAGCTACCGGGTTTGCTATGACTTTTTATTATCGTCCGACCGTTACGGAGGCCTTTGCTTCTGTTCAATATATAATGACTGAAGCTAATTTTGGTTGGTTAATCCGATCAGTTCATCGATGGTCGGCAAGTATGATGGTCCTAATGATGATCCTGCACGTATTTCGCGTGTATCTCACCGGCGGCTTTAAAAAACCTCGTGAATTGACTTGGGTTACAGGTGTGGTTTTGGGTGTATTGACCGCATCTTTTGGTGTAACTGGTTATTCCTTACCTCGGGACCAAATTGGTTATTGGGCAGTAAAAATTGTAACAGGCGTACCAGACGCTATTCCTGTAATAGGCTCGCCTCTGGTAGAGTTATTACGCGGAAGTGCTAGTGTAGGACAATCCACTTTGACTCGTTTTTATAGTTTACACACTTTTGTATTACCTCTTCTTACCGCCGTATTTATGTTAATGCACTTCCCAATGATACGTAAGCAAGGTATTTCTGGTCCTTTATAAAGAATATATACCATCGTGTAATCAATCATCTATCACTTGGGGTAGGAACACTAGTATTTCATTGCTACAAATATGGATTATTGAAAAAAAAAATAAGACATGTATTGGGATATTTCTCTTCAACTCTACAAAAATGTATTATTTTTTTGACACTCATAGTTGAAGTGAATTTTCCGAAGATAAAATGGATTATGGGAGTGTGTGACTTGAACTATTGATCGGGCCTTGCAGATATATGTCCTTATCTATCTGCCACATTTGAATTCACAACAAAAAAATGTGTCTTTGTTCCAACCACCGCGTAAGCCCCATACAGAAGATAGGCCGGTTCGTTTGAAGAGAATCTTTTCTATGATCAGACCCG